TGTGCAATTCCAAATGTGAAGTAAGTCTTCGTATTTTATTGGTAAAACTGAATACTTGAAATTCAACAGACCCTGGATTTTCTTTTTTTTGTGAAATAACTGAAATGAATGAATTTTTTTCCATAAAAGAATTTTTCTCCCCTCCCCTTTTTACAAATATGTATTTTACTTACAAATATGTATTTTACCGATCAGTAATAATAATGTCAGTTATTTTAATCTGGTATATACAATAATCTGACTTTTTATGGAATCTTAATTTTTTTTTTTATTTTATGTGAGATGTGAGAAAATTAATTGTGATAAAATTAATCAATTCAATTTGGATTCGGATAGGGATACAAAAGAATAGTACATTTTTGCATTTTCAAAAGAGAAAAATTGAAATCAAAAATTAAGAAGATTTTATTGTATCATTTCTAGATACAATTATTATGTCGACAAATTAAATTAGTATCAAATTAAATTAGTATCATATATTAGAATGAGATGTAAGACGAGTCATGTGTGCATCTGTTTGCTTTGATATACCCGATATGGTATAGGATATAGGAAAAATCTATCATTAACGAATTTTCAATTCTGGGTACATATGTATCCTTAACATACTGAAACGACTGCCATTATTGGTATCAAACCAATAACGATTCATACAAGCTAAGTCTTCTAATCGATAATTGGGCCAAAGAAAGAATTTTAATTTAATTAATTTATTTCTATCAAGATCTTTATTTTCATACAAAAATTGATTCCAATTTTTAACCTTGTTCCCATTGTAAAATATTGGATTTCTATCCATACCATGGTTCGTTTTTGAATTGAAACAAATTAGAATTCTCAATTTTCTACAATGTATAGATGAAAAAATATTTTCAGGAACAAGTAAATCATAATGATTTTGGGCTCTATTTCCAATTATCCTTTGATGATGACTTGGAATGGATTCTTCAAAATAGTTCTTATCAATATATTTTTTCTCTTGATATCTTTGATCAGTTTGATGCCTACTCTTATGAACTAATGAAATACCTATAGTTTGCCACATAATAAACTGTCCATCATTTCTGACAGATAGACGAAGGGGTTCGATAATCAATATCCCCCTTTTCATTAATTCTGTAAGAGTTAAATTCTTCTTAATCTTAATCAGCATTATATCCAGATTCATTTCTCGCCTTTGAATAGAGGATATAGTAATTTTTCTTGGATTTCTCAGTCTAAGCAGGAAACAATATACTTTGATATTGTTGATCATTCTTTGATTCAAAGTATCATCCCATCTCAATTGAAAAAGTAAATACCTTTTCAGGAAGAAATTGAGTTCTGCTTCTGTACTGCTCTTGTATTGTTTTTTCTTTTTACGTTTTTTCATGTCTGATTCCAAATAATCTTCTTCAATATCTTTTTGTTGGTTTGAGAGAACAGATATAAGATTTCCTTGGTTTTGTGCATTTGATCTAAGATCTCTTTGACTTGCAGATTCTTTTTCTTTTTTATTTTCGAATTCAAAAGATTTTTTTTCATTCGATGGGATAACCCCTTTTTGCTTTCTATTAATGTTTTTATTTTCACTAACATTTTCATTTATATTAAAATTTAAAAAAAGTAATTTACTTGGTATAAACCACGGTTTCATTTTATATGCATTATAAAGCAGTAAAAATTCTGGGAAGAACCAAAGCTCCAGATTTGATATAGGACGACTTAGTATTTCTTCATTCATTCCCATCCAATCAAAAAAGATTTTTTTTGGATTTTGATTGAGTGAATTGATTTTTTGATCTTGATGAATCGTAAGATAAAAAAGATCTTTTTTATCAATTTTATCACTTATTTGATAATTATTAATCCCGATCTTAGTATTTTTATTACTGTTGGTATCGATCTTGATCCAGGCCTCAATATCGATTTTTTTTCTAAGACAAAAATTGAAAATTTTCCAATCCAAATATTTTCTATCCGGATTTTTTTCCATATGATTTTTTTCCATATACATAATATCGTTTTTTCTTAAATAAGTATTGATTAAATAATCATTGATAGGGATATTCTTTAGTATATCGATAAATTTGTCTTTATGTGTGATGTAATTATAAGAACTCTCTTGATTCTTATTTACTTGGAATAGTGATCTATAAATATATGAGTCCCTCTTATTTTCAATATTTTCATAATTAATAGATCTATAAGATAAAATATTATATCTATAGTATTTTTGAAAATTCTCTTTTTGATTTGATAATGAATATACTTTGTAATCAGTTTGTTTTTTGTAATGAATTAATTGGTTTTTTTCATATGAATCTTCTTTGTTTAAATCTTGATTTTGAATTGTACGACATTGATTGATTCTATTTCTCCATTTTTGTTCTATTAATCGAGACCATCTAATCTGAGATAAATCATATTGATAATGACCTCTTAACCAGTTTTTCCATTGATTTATTTCAGAATTCTGAAGTTTCTTATGTGTTAATTCAGAATGAGTTATTCCTTGTGTTCCAAAATAATCTTTTATTGAAGTCTTAAGAAAAAAAGACGTTCCGCGATTTTGATATTGAAGAATAGATCTTGCCTTATACAAGTTAAGAACTTGGGTTTTTGATAATTTGTAAAATACATATGCTTGTGACAAGGAGGATAAGTAAGAAAAATTCTGTGAATTTTTCTTACTAGAAAGTGACTTTTTTATAGTCGAAATAAAAATAAAGTGAATTATATTTTGATTTGTTTTATTATTGTAGATGGATTTATCAATAATTTTTTTTGTTGATTCAAGAAAAAGTTGTATATTAATTTTAATTCTGGGAATATTAATGAGAAATAAAAAGATATCTATGTATATCTTTTCAGTAAAAAATTTTATAAAATAATGTAATTTACGGATTAATCGAGTATTTCTTCTTTTTAATATTTGACAAATGTTTTTTGGTGATTCGAATCTTTTAGCATTATAACTTGTTTTATTAGGACTAATATTTATTTCCGAAGTCACTTTTTTTTTCTCTTTTTTAATTTTTTCTATTTGATTTCTGATTGTACTTGTTCTATCAATCAGATCCTTCATTTTTCTTTTTGTCAGTAAATGATTTGTCCAATTTGTAGATCGAATTTGATTAAAGGATTCATGAATTATCTGATTCCGGGTTCTATAATCTTTTTCTTCTTTTTTAGTTTTAGTTTCCCTTGATTTATATACTTCTCTCAATCTAAATAATAGGATTGGATTTTCTTTTGAGAGTTCTTTTATTATTCTTTTTAAAAATAGAATGCATTTGATAATCCATTTTTTTGAGATATTGAGAAATAATTTTGTTCTTTCTTTTAAAAGAACTAGAAAATACTTTTTTTTCAATTTGCTAATTTTTTTTTCCAGTTTATGAAAAATGGGTTCAAAAAAAGAAGGCCGTTTTCGGGGAGAACCAAAAGGAAATTCAGCTTCCATTCCAAAAATTGTTAAAAAACAAAAATCATCTTTTTGCCCTTTCTTTTTCATTCGGTCTATATGAAAAGACCGTGGCTTAGATCTGTGCCAAGGTTTCAGACAGAAAGGAAATAGGATTTTTATCTGAATGCCCTCTGTTAACCAATTTTTCGGAAATTCTGTTTCTGATAATTGAACACCATTATAGGTACATTTAACATGCATTTCTCTATTCCATTCCTTGAAATCCTCAGACCACTCAGGAAATTGCAAAAATAGCATACGGCCAATATTTTTAACTATTATCAATAAAGGTAATAGAATATATTTTCTAAGAGTTGACTGAGTTATTAACATGGAACCTCTTATTATTTGAGCAAATGCAATGTTATCCCAAGTTTCTGCTATTTGCATACGTGCTTTCTCCTTTTTTTTATTCTCTTCTTTTTTGTCTTTTTCCCTTTTCCCCCTTTCTTTTATTTCGTTTTCTGTATAATCTGAAATTTTGAATTCTGTTTCCTTTCTTATCCAGTTTCGAAAAATAAATTTCATCAGTCCAGAGATATCAAAAAATAAAAAGCGCAATTTATTTATTCTGTCCAAAAAAAGCGGGGAATGCGCATTTGCTTGAAAGAGTTCAAAAATAATTGTTTTACGTCTTTGGACTCGCATAGAACCTTTGATTATGTCTCGACGAAAATCCGATTGTTGCGAATAGAATATCAAAGCTATTTCGTTTCTTTGATTAGACTTATTAGTATCTTTATTATTAGGATCGGTATTTAGTCGGTTATCAGTAAAAATCACTATACGTTTGGCTTTTCTTGACCGAATTTCATGATCCGTTGGTAGTTCTTCTCGATTTTCTCCTTCCTGTTGTTCTAATTCGTTAATTAATTTGTGTGACCATCGAGGGACTTTTTTACTGATTTCTTTTATTTCAATAATTTTTTTTTTCATTTTTCGATCATTAGGATTAGTTAAAATTGTATTGAATAAAAATTTTAATTTTAAAAATTGTGTTTCATTTTCATTTTCTGAATCCATTTTTCCTTGTTCTTTTTTTGAAAATAAAGAAGGTCCTTTCAAATCGAAATTCGATTTTGATTCGCTAGCAAGTTCACTGATTAAAGTAAAGAAATGACTAATTTTTGTTGAAAATGGTTTTTTATCAAATAGATCTATTTTCTGTTCAAATTCTCGGTAATCAGTATCAGTGAGAAAGATGGCATAAATCTTATTTGGTTCTAGGAAATTTTCTATCGAAATTTCATTTATGATTAAAGGTGAAAATGGTTTTTTGATTGTTCCGCGATGTGGCCCATTCAGGAATGGATCATATTTTTGTGACAAGTATTCTTTTTTAGTCTTGTCATTACATAATCTAATCCTTTTTTCGAATATCTCCCGAGAAAGAGATCTTTTGTCTAGAGTCTCAATTCTCTTTCTCAATTCTTTGGTTAGATTTTTACTTTTTTGTTTGTTGGTACAAATCCAATGATTGTACAATTCATCAGAGGATAGTTTTTTTATTATTGAAAAGGACAACTTTCTTTGTATCATTTCTAAAAAAACT